TCTAGAGCCACCTGTCGTTCCGCTCCAGTTCCAACAATGCATTTCTCGGACTGAGAAAGCGGAACTGCTTGACGTTGCATATTAGAACTCATTAAAGCTCGATTCGCGTCATTATGCTCGATAAAAGGAATAAGGGAAGCTCCAATAGAAAAATATTGGAAGGGAAAAATACTGCGAAGATGAACCTGTTCCCATGCAATAGTCAGGAATTCTTGACGGTATCGAGCTGGAACAACCTGTTCTTCCTGAATACCTCGACTCAGTGCCAAAGAATTTCCTGCTGCTATCATATAGTATTCATCTCTATTTGGTGATAAATAAAACATCCGGTTTTTTTTTGATTTTGATTCTTCAAAGATTTCATAAAACGGACTTTCTAGAGAGCCACAATGACCAATTTTCGCATGAATTGCTAAGGATCCAATAAGCCCAACGTTGATTCCTTCAGACGTGTCAATTGGACAAATGCGTCCATAGTGACTAGGATGGATATCTCGTATCCGAAAATTAGCAGTTCGCCCTGTCAATCCTCCAGGTCCCAAATAACTCAACTTTCTCCCATGAACTGTTTGTGTCAATGGATTAGTTCGATCTAAAACTTGAGATAATGGGTGTAACCCGAAAAAAGATTCATAAGTAGTTGTTAATGGAGTTGAAGGTACCAAACTCTGAGGAGTCGGTATCAATTTATGTCTAATTGCTCCACATATAGTGCCTCGAACCATATTTTCTAAACGAACCAAAGCCAATCCAAATTGATCTTGTAAGAGATCCGCAACCGAACGAATACGCTTATTTTTTAAATGATTCATATCATCAAGCGTGCCCATTCCAAATTTCATTCCAATCAAATAATCCGCAGCCGCCAATATATCTCTCGGTAACAAAAATGTATTAGTCGGAGGTAGATCAAGATTCAATCTCTGGTTCATATTTCGTCGACCAATCCTTCCTAATTCACATCTTTGTTGAAAGAATTTTTTTTGTAATTCCTTACATAGAGATTCAGAAAATACTGGATCTCCGCCTACACACGTAAATTGTTGATAAAACTCCAAAATAGCAGTTTCCTTTGACCCTATTTTTTTTTTCTCCTTCTCATTTAGGAAAGACAAGAAAATCTCAGGGTAGCAAACATTTTCTAAAATTTCCCTTAGATTCAAACCCATAGCTGATGATAGAACTAGAATAGAGATTTTCTGTTTCCTACTTACACGAGCCCATATCCTTGCTTTTCTATCAATCTCTAATTCGAATCTTCCTCCCCAATCTGATATTATGCTGCCGGTATAGACCGAAATTCCATTATGGTCCGCTTCGGACCGATAATAGATACCGGGGCTTTGCAAGATTTGATTGATCGCAGTTCTGTATATTCCATTTACTATAGAGGTTCCCAGGGAATTCATTAGAGGAATGTTTCCAAAAAAAAGGGTTTGTTTTTGTATATCCCTACTGGTTTTCCAAATTAATCTCGCAGATACATATAATTCAGAAGAATATGTGATTGCTTCATATACAGCATCTCTTTCTTTTATCAATGGTTCCACTAATTGATATGTTTCCGCAAATAATTGGAATTCAATTTCTTGCTCTGTATCTTCAATTTTTGGAAACTTATAAAGTTCTTCGGTTAAGCCATGATCAATAAACCTACAAAACCCTTCAAATTGTATCTGATTAAACCCAGGTATTGTAGACGTTCCCTCATTTCCATCCCCCAGCATTTTTAATTTCTCATTTATCGAAAAAATCCCATTATTGAATCATTCTTTATCCAAAAATATGGATCGATCTAGCAACGATGGAATTGAATATTCTGTTTACTAAATCACATGAAATTTTATCCTAGTATGAACATAGGAATAAAGAGCAAATTGGAATTTGAAACAGATACACAAATGGAAAGAAAATGAAAAATTTGACTTAACTTAGACTTATTTTATGGAGTTTTAGCTTTGTATAAAATATCAAAAGTTATTTCATTTTTACCACTATTATGATATTACATATTACAATCCGATTAGATACCAGCAAAATAAACGTATTCCGAATTTGGTCTGTTTGATGAGAGAAAGACATAATAATCAGAAAAACGAAAAAGTTGATTAATATTTCATTTTTCATCGATTCAGTTAAACAAAAGATTCGCATATAATATAAAGGAGACGCTTTTACCTAATTTTTTAGTCTAATTCATATAATATGATTTAAGTGCGTAAGAAGACTTGTATTTATTAAACATGTTCAGATATGACTCTAGCTATCTATACATATCTCCTCCTTTATTGAATTTCTATTCGGGACAGCCTATGTCGTGTTCTATGAAAGTTACTATTTTCTATAGACAAAAATCATATACAGAACAGTTAAGATATTTGATTAGATATCTGCAAAACAATTTAAGTTCTGGGGTTTACATATATGCATAATTGCTATTATAATATTAATATAACTATAACCGAAACCGAGAAGACTTTTTTTTTTTTTGAATCTTGATTAGTTATGTATTAATTTGGATTTCTTATATCATTAGGTATCATTAGGGAAAGACAATTTTATAAATTGTAGATTAAAATCCGAGAATCGTTCATGAATTCACAGTCACATAGTTAATGGTCCCGATTTGTCCTGAATTTTTGCTTTTGTGACTGAAAATCCACTTTTTATTTCTCAACTCAATCTAAAAAGAAAAGGGGGGGTATTTTCAGCTATTTTGTATCGTCTTGGCGGCATGGCCGAGCGGTAAGGCGGGGGACTGCAAATCCTTTTTCCCCAGTTCAAATCCGGGTGTCGCCTGATCAACAAAAGCTTCGAAATACCCCTATTGTTTTGCTGATTTAACTTGCCAAATTTGTCCTCAACGTAATCCTAACGGAAGAAAAGGATTCTTGATACTTGCTTGATTCTAAACATCTGAAAGTTCTTTCCTCTAAAGTGCTGTAAATCCTTTCGTCTCGGATTCAAGGCAAGTTTGCAAGTTTCTAGTAGTGGGGAATTGATAAAACTTAATCTGATAGCCCTTACATTACTAATGTAATGTCTACTGATTGGATCTTAAAGTAGAGTGAATACTCAAGAGGAAGTTAATTAGTAATTGCAGAAACGGCGTAAGGTACTTTGTCTACAGACTCATAAAAATCTCTGAGTACTGGGGCATTCAATCAATCAATACTAATTAGATTGATTGAATGGATTAATTGGCCTTTTTTACTTTTATATTTTTTATCTAAAATAAAAAAAACCAAGTTCTTTTAGGGAATTCCTATTCCGTTCTTGACTAGACTGTCTTACGATTGTTTTACATAGAGAATGGAGAGAAGGTAAGGTACAGATCCGATCAAATGGAAAAAAATAGGGGTATGTAATAAATAGCGATCCATCTTGATTCTATCTTTTTTAGACGTTTGAGTTAATGAAGCACAACAAAACATGTTATTGTTCCTACATGTTAGAAAAATTTTCTTGATACTTCCAAAAGCGTCACTGCTTATTTTGCTTGTACTTAATCTTTACCGATTCTACTACAAATCATATACTAACTTATTAGAATTGAATTGGATTTATTAGATCGTTTCATCAATGGTATGTAGCAAAATCCTTTTTTGACTCTGTGCCAATAATTCGACTATTATTAGTGAATAATAATGGAATAATTCCTTCATATTCATAGAGATAGGGGATAGAATTAACATGGATATAGTAAGTCTCGCTTGGGCTGCTTTAATGGTAGTCTTTACATTTTCCCTTTCACTCGTAGTATGGGGAAGAAGTGGACTCTAGAGTCGAGGTACTACGAATTGAACTGAGGAATCAAACTGCATCAATTGTTTTATAAATTGTTTGGCAAAGATTTCACTCTTCTTATTAATTAATTAATTATTAATTTTATTTTAGATAAAATTATCTGCATTTCCATATTATATTGAATTCTAGTAGAGTAATGTAGTCTATGAATAATCAAATATATATTGAATAACAATAATCCTATATATGAAATTATGAAATATGAATAAGAACTTTCTATAATTATTTCATATATTCATATATATATATATATATGACTTCTATTCTATATATGAATAATCAAAAAAATACGAATAATATCATTTCAATCAAACAAATAAGGAATGAATACAAATGATTGGAAATCCGTTTCTAACCAAATTCTTCCTAAAATTTCTATAAATTTCTATTTTGATAAACCCCGCTCTTAACAGTGTTACAGATCTAGACAATGCGGAAGAGTGTAAACCTTTTTAACCTTTCTATTTGCCTTTTTATTTGTTCTGTTTCCCCCTTGTTTAAAGAGAAAAGAAAGCGGTTCGGTTATTAAATATTCAATTAAGTGAATACATCTCGATAATTCATATATACATGTAGGAAAATACGTATTTAGATTGTAGATTGATCTATATTAAGCCGCCTACATCGTTATCCAGTACAAATACACTGCATAACAATAATATAATAGAGAGTATGGTAGAAAGAAATAGGAATCTTTCTACCATACTCATACTATCGGATCTCATAGAATACTGTTGATTCTAGTCCACTCATTTCATTTAAGACACGAAATTGGAATCCTTTTCATTTTTCATTTTGTTTCTTCAATCATTAATCATTGACAAGAATTAAGAAGTCAAGTTTCATTCAACTTTATCGCCCTGACTTTGACTGATTGTTTTTACGTATATTATAAGCAAAAAGGCAGTAGGAACTAGAATGAACAGTGCAGTAGCAATAAATGCGAGAATATTGACTTCCATAATCTCACTATTTATTTAATTTTTCTTTACTTCGCAATAACTCGGGATTTAATCCCATAGAGATGATAACTCTTTCGCCTGTAAATTTAATATCATGAATAACAATATCTGAACTATCAAATCGATTCATCGTCGAGAATTAAATAGTATAACATAGGAAGATCCTTTATCCATACCGAATCAAAAATTTCTTGACTTTCTTTTTTATTTATCACTTTTTCCATTCTTTCTTTTCTCTAAACGACTGCTTTCTCATCTGATGAAGTCTCATCTAAACGCCTTTACGCTTACATCGGTTACAAACAAAGGATAGAAGCAAAAAAAAAAAAAAAAAATAGAAAAATTAAGAAGGATCCCTTGGGAATGACATTATGCTATTTGTCCTCTTTTTACATTTTACAGAAAAAGGAGAGAGAAATTTATGTATTTTTTTTTTTTTTTGTATTACATTTTGATCCGTCGGGACTGACGGGGCTCGAACCCGCAGCTTCCGCCTTGACAGGGCGGTGCTCTGACCGATTGAACTACAATCCCAGGGAAATAAAGTATACGGTATACATAGTCTTATGATTTCACTCAAAGACTTTCTATTTAGAATTTAGATTAGAATTGTCGTCTTGTAACAGAGACGTGAGTAATATATATATCAATGCTTTTTAATGCGAACAGCAAGGATTACTCGTAATCCTTTACTTATTTCCAAATCGATTGATAATCGTTCTTTCAATGAAAAAAATAATAAAGTAATGGAAAGAAAAAAACTCTTTTTTTTTTTTTTTCTTAGACTTTATACTTACAGATCATGATATGAATCTAGATCATCAGCAAGATCATAATTTTTTTGAAAAAAGAAAAAGAAAAGAGCCAAACAAAAAATAGCGGGTGGGACAACCATTTTCCTTTTTTTTCTTTCGTATCGGGCATTTCTGGAGAACAAAGGGGTTATATCATTTCATGTGTGTGGATTAGCGAATTATTGGGCCGAGCTGGATTTGAACCAGCGTAGACATATTGCCAACGAATTTACAGTCCGTCCCCATTAACCGCTCGGGCATCGACCCAGGAAGAATCAATTCTGTTCTGGGCTTACTGAGAATCCCTGATCCATTTTTCCTTTCGTAATACCTTACCCCCAGGGGAAGTCGAATCCCCGCTGCCTCCTTGAAAGAGAGATGTCCTGAACCACTAGACGATGGGGGCATATTTGCCCGACCACCAGCACACTATGCTCATAGTATGAGCAGTTTTTTGAAATTGTCAATATACAATAGAATGATATGGTCTGACTAGATCCGAAGTATTTTTCGTCTTTCATGATTCCATAGAATTTTTTGTCTATTCCTGAATCATTCATTAGAATCGCTATTCTATATAAATCTATTTTTTATTATCTACTATAATTTTAAATTTAAATTTAATTTCGATTTAGAATTTATATTTATGATTTGGACTTTTTTCTAAGAATTTTGTTCATCGAATCTCTCCATCAACGACTCAATAAAATATCTCGAATCTATGTTGAATTAGTAGGTACATGTATTAATCCAATGTCAAAGACCTTTTTTATTTGCCCTATATTTACTAGGTTACCCTATAATATAATGATAATGCACTAGGTAAATAAAATTGCTGTAAATCCAATTTTTCGTTGGGGAATAAGCCATTATGAAAATAAAATATATATCTATAAATATGTTATAATTCAATCTATTTATATTCACTAAACTCATAGTGGTTTTTTAAGGAATAAAATGAAAGAGGCCTTTTTAACTCAGTGGTAGAGTAACGCCATGGTAAGGCGTAAGTCATCGGTTCAAATCCGATAAGGGGCTTTTATCCTAAAACTCTCGTGCGTGGGAGTATTCATATTTTAAGAGAAAATAGTGATACTGTTGATATTTGTAATATCAAAAAGCAAGAAAGCGTATAATTCTAAAAATGAATGAATTAGCATAAGTTCTCATTCTAATAAGTTATAGTATAGTAATACTAGTGATAAATTTTCTTTTGAATCGGCAAACATTTCTATTTGACTTTACATTATTCAAAAAAAAAAAATAAAAAAAAAAGATTCGAAATCAACAAAAGAAAAAGTAAGTGAACCTAACCCATTGAATTATTATTATATCCACTATGCTGATATTAAAATTCGATATAGATGAAATCGGAACAGTGGGTCTCTCTTTTCATTTTCATATTTCTTTGGACTCTGCGGAAATCCGTCGATATTTCCGATTAAATCGTCTTACTCCTAGATGTTCTATAAGAAAAAATGACTATTCCTCTCTTTCCCATAAAAAAAGTTTCATAACATAAGAGACATAGCAAAGACCTTTTCTATATCCTTCTTTGATTCCAGAACACAGGATAATTTTTTTTATATCTCCATTTCTCCTTATTTGTTTTTTTTATCCATTCTCTTTTTAGATTATATATTTCGAATTTCGATACTGTAGAGAATCGATATAGAATATTAGGTAGAATTAGATAGAATAAGATTTCTATATATCTATTAGATCATGGCTTCATGTATCAAAAATTTCCCTATTGGTACATACGAGATTTGCGTTCTGACAATGTAATGTAGAATAAATGTGATAAAAAGACTTTAATTTAAAGTCTTCTATATATTTAATTTTCCTAGAATTCATTCTTTTTTCCTTTCTAACAGATAAAACGAAATGTAAAAAAAAAAAAATTGATGTGTATTTCTTCTTTCAGCCCCTGAAAA